AGAGAAACTCCACGAAAGAAAAATGAATGATTCATATAAATCACTTAATGGAAAATGTCCCGAATAAACCCACCGAGTTACTAATAATCCGGTTATACAGAAAAAGGTAGCTATCATGCCCTTTTCTGACGAATCATATAGTCTTACGATTTCATCGACTAATAAGGTTATCAAATGAATTGTAATTACGATTGAAACGATTGAAAAGGAGATATGAGTTAATATATGCTCTAAAGTTGAAAATATCATAAAAGATCTTAAAAAAAGAGGAATCCCTCAATTACGGAATGGAAATCTGGAATTGGGTTCATTATAGGGCCTATTTTATCTTTTTTAGAAGATGGCATGCGCATGCCGCCACTCGGACTCGAACCGAGATGCTCTAGCACTGCTTCCTAAGAGCAGCGTGTCTACCGATTTCACCATAGCGGCTTGCTCGAACTCATAATAGCCTATTCATATTCAATCGTCGAGATTAAAGGGGTCAAGTCAATGCAATATTTTTGAAGAAAGATTCAAAATGACGAATAAAAGTTCGTTTAAATAAGAATTTGAAGGTTCAGTATTTTCGTGTAGGGTGTGGTGTCAGTTTTTTTAACTTAAGGCTTTCGTGTAGTTTATGCTCGCCTAGAATTAATTGAACTGCTGTAACTAGATAGTTCTACCCTCAAAAGGATAGAACTCAAAATAAAATTTCTTTTCTTATTTTCAGTTTTTAATGATTCATTTCTCATTTATTTGATTTCAAAAATCTGAAACAAAAAAATGCATTTTATCAATGAACACAAAATAGGATCTATTTTGAATCACTTACAAATTAACAAATTTTTGTACATAATATCGCCTTTGTCGATTGGGTTAAAAGCGAGAGGTATAAGAGCGTATAGATAATAATTCAAAGAAATAATGATTCAGAAAGTTACAACCAAAATTTCAAACTTAATTCATTAGTTTCAATGACCCTTTCATTTTCATTTTGACTAACGGTCTTCTATTTTCTCTTTTTGAAATATAGAAAGACGAAAATACCTTTTTGTTATTGTTACAAGCGGGTCGATGGGGAAAATAAGAATCCCCACCCCAGAAATGATAAAATATACTAAAAAGAAAAGGAAATTCCTATATCTTGTCTTTATTCTTTTTTTTTTTTTTGAAAAAAAAAAAGTATTATTTTTAGAATTCATGAAAGAAAAGAATTCATATTATATATATCAGAAAAGCGAGTCTAATTCTATTTCAGCGTGGTTAGTCCAAAACAGTAGGTAATGGAGATCATTAATTACATTAAAAATGAAATTAGCCAATTTTGCGACTCAAGTTGATTCAGATTATTCCAACGTTTGATTACTTATTTGTTTGCCGCACAAAAAAACTTTTTGAATTTCCGGTAGAAATAGATTTCCCTAACGAAAAGGCTTTTAGCGCTGCCCAATATCCCTTCTTTTTCCACATATTTTTGCGAATACGCTTTTTTGATATAGAAGTACGTTTTTTTGGAACTGCCATTTTAAAATTAGGAGATTGCTCATTGTTATAGTTGGATGTGAAAGACATCTATTGTTCAAAACGAGTTGTTCTTTACTATTCATTATCTATTTATTGTCTAGATAATATTCCCTTCATAAAAAAGAAATATGGATATGTGAAAATCGTATAAAATATTCCTAGAAATAAAAAAAAAAAAAAATTGCTATTCCCTACAATATCTGGAAGAAAGAATAATTTGTACTGATTGGTATCTTTATTTCTCATTCTTTCTCATTCAAATCTAGATCCGTGGAATCCGCTATATCATAGAAATGAAATTGGTTGAAGTTTATAAAATCCAACCTCTGTTTCTGTCTATTTTCTGCGTTCTATATTTCAATTTCATTTACATGTAATTGTAATAAAATACAGTAAAAAGTTTAAGAAACCAACTTTTGCCTACTGAAAAAATGAAAAAACTTTCATCTTTTTTTTTATTAATTGGTCAAGCTCGAGGAAAGAGTAGTCTTAATTTCAAATTCGAATGAGACTGGTAATTAATCTGTTAAAAGAAACATGACACAATAAAAGATATTTTTTTAATAATTTTAGATTTTATATAAAGTATTTTATATAAAGTAATGGACCGTGTTTGCTATAAAAAAATGTCTTTTATTGGACTGGGAAATGATCAATCAATACTACTTAATGATTTTCAATAAACTAACTACAACGTTGAGTTCGTATTTCATTAGGCCAGGTTGTTGATCTTAGTTGATCCTATGATTCATATCAGAATCAAATACTTTTTTTGTGTAATTCTTTTTCCTTGCTCTATGAGATAGAAATTGGATTAATAATAATCCAAATTATAAGTTTTTCTATTTTCATAAATGAATAACTAAGTATTCACCTTTTACTAGTAATTTATTTGACCAATTCTCATTTTTTGATTTGAATATTTGAAGTATTTGGGCAAGACTCAGAATAAGTAAGAATAAAAAATTATAAAATTTTCTTTAAGTTAGTGCAT